GTCCACATAGCTTACCACGAAAGCATGGCACTGAAGCTGCCAAGACGGCACACAAACATGCCTGCGGACAAAAGACTTAGTCCTAACCATTACAGTATGGTTTTTGCTAGACATATACATGCAAGTATCCGCGCCCCAGTGTAAATGCCCTCAACAGCCTTCATCCATAGGCCTTAAGGAGCGGGTATCAGGCACACCCAAGCAGTAGCCCAAGACGCCTTGCTAAGCCACGCCCCCACGGGTATTCAGCAGTAGTTAACATTAAGCAATGAGTGCAAACTCGACTTAGTCATAGCAAGCCTCCACCCAAGGGTCGGTAAATCTTGTGCCAGCCACCGCGGTCATACAAGAGACCCAAATCAACTGTCCCACAAGCGGCGTAAAGAGTGGTAAAATGCCTATCCTACCTAACTAAGATCAAAATGCAACTAAGCTGTCGCAAGCACAAGATGCACCTAAACACACCATCAAGATGATCTTAGAAACTAGCGATTGATTTGAACCCACGAAAGCCAGGGCCCAAACTGGGATTAGATACCCCACTATGCCTGGCCCTAAATCTTGATACTTACCCTACCGAAGTATCCGCCAGAGAACTACGAGCACAAACGCTTAAAACTCTAAGGACTTGGCGGTGCCCTAAACCCACCTAGAGGAGCCTGTTCTGTAATCGATGATCCACGATCAACCCTACCGTCCCTTGCCAAGCACAGCCTACATACCGCCGTCGCCAGCCCACCTCGAATGAGAGCACAACAGTGGGCGCAACAGCACCCCGCTAATAAGACAGGTCAAGGTATAGCCTATGGGGCGGAAGAAATGGGCTACATTCCCTATACATAGGGCAGCACGGAAAGAAGTATGAAACTACTTCTGGAAGGAGGATTTAGCAGTAAAGCGGGATAATAAAGCCCGCTTTAAGCCGGCCCTAGGGCACGTACATACCGCCCGTCACCCTCCTCACAAGCCACACCCCCACATAACTAATACCACGTAAATGCCAAAGATGAGGTAAGTCGTAACAAGGTAAGTGTACCGGAAGGTGTACTTAGAATACTCAAGACGTAGCTATAAACCCAAAGCACTCAGCTTACACCTGAGAGATATCTGCTAAACCAGGTCGTCTTGAAGCCTTCCTCTAGCTCAGCCGCCCAAACAACGCAAAACTCAACAACTCCACTAATTAAGACTTAAACCAAAACATTCTCTAGTCCTAGTATAGGCGATAGAAAAGACACTTAGACGCGATAGAGACCAGTACCGTAAGGGAAAGATGAAATAATAGTGAAAACTAAAGCAAGAGACAGCAAAGACTAACCCTTGTACCTTTTGCATCATGATTTAGCAAGAACAACCAAGCAAAGTGAACTGAAGTTTGCCATCCCGAAACCCAAGCGAGCTACTTACGAGCAGCTGTTAGAGCGAACCCGTCTCTGTTGCAAAAGAGTGGGATGACTTGTCAGTAGAGGTGAAAAGCCAACCGAGCTGGGTGATAGCTGGTTACCTGTGAAATGAATCTAAGTTCTCCCTTAATCCTCCCTACCGGACAACACCCAGAACCATAATGAGATGATTAAGAGCTATTTAATGGAGGTACAGCTCCATTAAAAAAGGACACAACCTCGACTAGTGGATAAATCTAATCACCAACCTTACTGTGGGCCCTAAAGCAGCCATCAACAAAGAGTGCGTCAAAGCTCCCCACTCAAAAATGCCAAAACAAGATGAATCCCTTACCACAAACAGGTCAACCTATGAATATAGGAGAATTAATGCTAAAATGAGTAACTTGGGGCCACACCCCCCTCTAACGGCGCAAGCTTACATGAGAACATTATTAACAGACCCAGACATATACGAAAACTCCTACAAGACCCAGTATAAACTAACACTGTTAACCCGACTCAGGAGCGCCCATAAGAACGATTAAAATCTGTGAAAGGAACTCGGCAAAACAAGGCCCGACTGTTTACCAAAAACATAGCCTTCAGCAAATAAACAAGTATTGAAGGTGATGCCTGCCCAGTGACCTAGGTTAAACGGCCGCGGTATCCTAACCGTGCAAAGGTAGCGCAATCAATTGTCCCATAAATCGAGACTTGTATGAATGGCTAAACGAGGTCTTAACTGTCTCTCACAGATAATCAGTGAAATTGATCTCCCCGTGCAAAAGCAGGGATGTGAACATAAGACGAGAAGACCCTGTGGAACTTAAAAATCAACGGCCACCGCGAACCTAAGACTAAACCCACCGGGACCACAAACATCGCAGAGCATGGCCGATATTTTTCGGTTGGGGCGACCTTGGAGAATAACAAATCCTCCAAAAACAAGACCACACCTCTTTACTTAGAGCCACCCCTCAAAGTGCTAATAGTGACCAGACCCAATATAATTGATTAATGGACCAAGCTACCCCAGGGATAACAGCGCAATCCCCCTCAAGAGCCCCTATCGACAGGGGGGTTTACGACCTCGATGTTGGATCAGGACATCCTAATGGTGCAGCCGCTATTAAGGGTTCGTTTGTTCAACGATTAATAGTCCTACGTGATCTGAGTTCAGACCGGAGCAATCCAGGTCGGTTTCTATCTATGAACTACTCTCCCTAGTACGAAAGGACCGGGAAAGTAAGGCCAATACCACAAGCACGCCTTCCCTCTAAATAGTGAAACCAACTCAACTATGAAGAGGACTCCCCCCCACCACCCCAATCCTAGAAAAGGATCAGCTAGAGTGGCAGAGCCCGGCAAATGCAAAAGGCTTAAGCCCTTTACCCAGAGGTTCAAATCCTCTCCCTAGCTGCACATGCCACAAGCAACAATAGTAAGCTACCTCATTATAGCCCTGCTATACGCCATCCCGATCCTAATCGCCGTGGCTTTCTTGACTCTAGTAGAACGAAAAATCCTAAGCTACATACAATCCCGTAAAGGCCCCAATATTGTGGGGCCTTTTGGCCTGCTCCAACCTATTGCAGACGGAATCAAACTTTTCATTAAAGAGCCTATTCGACCCTCCACCTCCTCACCGCTCCTCTTCATCATAATGCCCATACTGGCCCTCCTCCTAGCCCTCACCGCCTGAGTACCCCTCCCCCTCCCATTCTCCCTAGTAGACCTGAACCTCGGAGTCCTCTTTATAGTAGCTATATCAAGCTTAGCCGTCTACTCAATCCTGTGGTCAGGTTGAGCCTCAAACTCAAAATACGCACTAATCGGAGCCCTACGGGCAGTCGCACAAACCATCTCGTATGAAGTAACACTAGCACTCATCCTACTATCAGTGATTATACTAACCGGAAACTACACACTCAGCACCTTTGCCATCGCACAAGAACCCCTTTACCTCATCTTCTCCTCGTGGCCCCTGGCAATAATGTGGTATGTATCCACCCTAGCAGAGACAAACCGAGCCCCATTTGACCTAACAGAGGGCGAGTCTGAACTGGTCTCAGGGTTTAACGTTGAATATGCCGCAGGACCCTTCGCCCTGTTCTTCCTAGCCGAATATGCCAACATCATGCTAATAAACACACTCACGGCCATCATCTTCCTGAACCCAAGCGCCCTAGGACCCCCTACGGAACTATTCCCAATCATCCTAGCCACAAAAGTCCTCCTGCTATCCTCCGGCTTCCTATGGGTCCGAGCCTCCTATCCCCGATTCCGGTACGACCAGCTAATGCACCTACTATGAAAAAACTTCTTACCCCTCACACTAGCCCTATGCCTCTGACACACTAGCCTACCCATCTGCTACGCAGGCCTACCTCCTTCCATAAGGAAATGTGCCTGAACTCAAAGGGTCACTATGATAAAGTGAACATAGAGGTACAACAGCCCTCTCATTTCCTATTAACATTAGAAAAGTAGGAATTGAACCTACACAGAAGAGATCAAAACTCTCCATACTTCCCTTATATTATTTTCTAGTAGGGTCAGCTAATCAAGCTACCGGGCCCATACCCCGGAAATGATGGTTCAACCCCCTCCTCTACTAATGAACCCCCATGCAACCCCAGTCCTAGTCCTCAGTCTCGCATTAGGCACAACAATCACAATCTCTAGCAACCACTGAGTCCTAGCCTGAACCGGACTAGAAATCAACACACTAGCTATCATCCCCCTAATCTCCAAATCCCACCACCCACGAGCAGTAGAAGCTGCAACAAAATACTTCTTAACCCAAGCAGCTGCCTCCGCCCTAGTACTATTCTCTAGCATAACCAACGCCTGGGCCACCGGCCAGTGAGACATCACACAACTTAACCACCCAACCTCGTGCCTACTACTCACAGCAGCAATCGCAATTAAACTAGGCCTAGTCCCATTTCACTTCTGATTCCCAGAAGTCCTACAAGGATCCCCCCTAATAACAGCCCTCCTACTCTCAACCCTCATAAAATTCCCCCCACTGACTCTCCTCCTAATGACATCTAAATCCCTAAACCCCGCCCTACTTACCGCAATAGCCCTAGCCTCAACAGCATTGGGGGGCTGAATGGGACTAAATCAAACACAAACACGCAAAATCCTAGCCTTCTCATCCATCTCCCACCTAGGCTGAATCGCCATCATCCTGGTCTACAGCCCCAAGCTAGCACTGCTCACCTTCTACCTTTATACAATCATGACATCAGCTGTATTCATGGCCCTTAACAAGATTAAAGCTCTTAACCTATCCATGATCCTAACCTCATGAACAAAAACCCCAGTACTAAACGCGACCCTAATGCTAGTACTATTATCCCTAGCAGGCCTTCCCCCACTAACAGGGTTCATACCAAAGTGGCTCATCATCCAAGAACTAACTAAGCAGGAAATAACACCTGCAGCCATAGCAATCGCCATACTATCTCTACTCAGCCTATTCTTCTATCTACGCCTCGCATATCACTCAACAATCACCCTCCCACCAAACTCGTCCAACCACATAAAACAGTGGTACACTAGCAAACCCCCAAGCACGCCCACCGCAATCCTAGCCTCACTATCAATCCTCCTACTCCCCCTCTCCCCCATAGTCCACGCTATCGTCTAGAAACTTAGGATAATATCCCTCAAACCGAAGGCCTTCAAAGCCTTAAATAAGAGTTAAACCCTCTTAGTTTCTGCGCTAAGACTTACAGGACACTAGCCTGTATCTCCTGGATGCAAACCAGATGCTTTAATTAAGCTAAAGCCTTTACTAGACAGACGGGCTTCGATCCCGTAAAATTTTAGTTAACAGCTAAACGCCCAAACCTGCTGGCCTCTGCCTAAGGCCCCGGCGCACTCTCATGCACATCGATGAGCTTGCAACTCAACATGAACTTCACTACGGGACCGATAAGAAGAGGAATTGAACCTCTGTAAAAAGGACTACAGCCTAACGCTTTAACACTCAGCCATCTTACCCGTGACCTTCATCAATCGATGATTATTTTCTACCAACCACAAAGACATCGGTACCCTATACCTTATCTTCGGGGCATGAGCCGGAATAATTGGCACAGCACTCAGCCTACTGATCCGCGCAGAACTAGGCCAACCAGGAACCCTCCTGGGCGACGACCAAATTTACAACGTAATCGTCACCGCCCACGCCTTTGTAATAATCTTCTTCATGGTAATACCCATCATGATTGGAGGATTCGGCAACTGATTAGTCCCCCTAATAATCGGCGCCCCTGACATAGCATTCCCACGAATAAACAACATAAGCTTCTGACTCCTCCCACCATCATTCCTCCTCCTACTAGCCTCATCTACCGTAGAAGCTGGGGCCGGTACAGGTTGAACCGTGTACCCACCCCTAGCAGGCAACCTGGCCCACGCCGGAGCCTCAGTAGACCTAGCTATCTTCTCCCTTCACCTAGCCGGTGTCTCCTCCATCCTCGGGGCCATTAACTTCATTACCACAGCCATCAACATAAAACCCCCTGCACTCTCACAGTACCAAACCCCACTTTTCGTCTGATCGGTCCTAATTACCGCCATCCTACTCCTCCTATCACTCCCTGTCCTCGCCGCCGGCATCACAATGCTACTAACCGACCGAAACCTAAACACCACATTCTTTGACCCCGCCGGAGGAGGAGACCCAATCCTGTACCAACACCTATTTTGATTCTTCGGCCACCCAGAAGTCTATATCTTAATCCTCCCAGGATTTGGGATTATCTCCCACGTAGTCACATACTACTCAGGCAAAAAAGAACCCTTTGGCTACATAGGAATAGTCTGAGCCATGTTATCCATCGGCTTCCTGGGATTCATCGTCTGAGCCCACCACATGTTCACCGTAGGAATAGACGTTGACACCCGAGCCTACTTCACATCCGCTACCATAATCATCGCCATCCCTACCGGAATCAAAGTTTTTAGCTGACTCGCCACTCTACACGGAGGGACAATCAAGTGAGATCCCCCAATACTCTGAGCTCTAGGGTTTATCTTCCTATTTACCATCGGAGGGCTAACAGGGATCGTCCTTGCGAACTCCTCCCTGGACATCGCCCTGCATGACACGTACTACGTGGTCGCTCACTTCCATTACGTACTATCTATGGGCGCTGTTTTTGCCATTCTGGCCGGATTTACTCACTGATTCCCCCTTCTCACAGGATTTACCTTACATCAAACATGAGCAAAAGCCCACTTCGGAGTAATATTTACAGGAGTAAACCTGACATTCTTCCCACAACACTTCCTAGGCCTAGCAGGAATGCCCCGACGATACTCAGACTACCCCGATGCCTACACGCTGTGAAACACCGTCTCCTCTATCGGATCCCTAATCTCAATAGTAGCCGTGATCATACTAATATTCATCATCTGAGAAGCCTTCTCAGCCAAACGGAAAGTCCTCCAACCAGAATTAACCGCCACAAACATTGAATGAATCCACGGCTGCCCCCCTCCATACCACACCTTCGAGGAGCCAGCTTTCGTTCAAGTACAAGAAAGGAAGGAATCGAACCTCCATACACTGGTTTCAAGCCAGCTGCATTAACCACTCATGCTTCTTTCTCATGAGACGTTAGTAAACCAATTACATAGCCTTGTCAAGGCTAAATCACAGGTGAAAGCCCTGTACGCCTCACGTGGCCAACCACTCCCAACTAGGATTCCAAGACGCCTCATCACCCATTATAGAAGAACTCGTTGAATTCCACGACCACGCTCTGATTGTTGCCTTAGCCATCTGCAGCCTAGTCCTATACCTCTTAGCCCACATACTAATAGAAAAACTATCATCCAACGCAGTAGACGCCCAAGAAGTAGAGCTAATCTGAACAATCCTGCCCGCCATCGTCCTAGTACTCCTCGCCCTCCCATCTTTACAAATCCTTTACATAATAGACGAAATCGACGAGCCAGACCTCACACTAAAAGCCATCGGCCACCAATGGTACTGAAGCTACGAATACACAGACTTCAAGGACCTCTCATTCGACTCTTACATGATTCCCACCACAGACCTGCCAAATGGGCACTTCCGACTCTTAGAAGTCGACCACCGCGTAGTCGTACCTATAGAATCACCGATCCGTGTGATTATTACTGCCGGAGACGTGCTCCACTCATGAGCAGTTCCAACGCTCGGAGTTAAAACAGACGCAATCCCAGGCCGACTAAACCAAACCTCATTCATTACCACCCGGCCTGGGATTTTCTACGGCCAGTGCTCAGAAATCTGCGGAGCCAACCACAGCTACATGCCTATTGTAGTAGAATCCACCCCACTCCCATATTTTGAAGCCTGATCATCCCTCCTATCATCATCCTAATCATTAAGAAGCTATGCAACAGCACTAGCCTTTTAAGCTAGCTAAAGAGGAATTACCCCCTCCTTAATGGCATGCCTCAACTCAACCCCGCACCATGATTCTCGATCATAATCATAACCTGACTAACCCTCGCACTCCTAATCCAGCCAAAACTGCTAACCTTCACCACAACAAACCCCCCATCAAAAAAGCCATCACTCACCACTAAGCCCACACCATGAGCCTGACCATGAACTTAAGCTTCTTTGACCAATTCTCAAGCCCCCACCTGCTTGGCATCCCCCTAATCCTACTATCCCTACTCTTCCCAGCCTTATTGTTCCCATCCCCAAGCAACCGATGAATCAACAACCGACTATCCACCATCCAACTGTGGCTCCTGCACCTAATCACAAAACAACTAATAATCCCACTAAACAAAAACGGCCACAAATGAGCCCTAATGTTAACATCATTAATAGCCATACTCCTCACAATCAACCTCCTAGGGCTTCTCCCGTACACATTCACCCCCACCACCCAGTTATCCATAAATATAGCCCTAGCTTTCCCCCTATGACTTGCCACCCTGCTAACAGGCCTACGAAACAAACCATCAGCCTCCTTAGCCCACTTACTGCCAGAAGGTACCCCAACACCCCTGATCCCCGCACTAATCCTGATCGAAACAACCAGCCTACTGATCCGGCCTTTAGCCCTAGGAGTCCGCCTCACAGCAAACCTGACAGCAGGCCACCTACTTATTCAGCTCATCTCCACAGCCTCCATCGCACTCATACCCGTCCTCCCCGCAGTATCAATCCTAACAATGGCCATCCTACTACTCCTCACCATCCTAGAGGTAGCAGTGGCCATGATCCAGGCCTACGTTTTCGTCCTCCTTTTAAGCCTGTACTTACAAGAAAACATCTAATGGCACACCAAGCACACTCCTATCACATAGTCGACCCCAGCCCCTGACCAATTTTTGGAGCTGCCGCCGCCTTACTCACAACCTCAGGACTAGTCATATGATTTCACTATAACTCATCTATCCTACTAGCCGCCGGCCTCTTATCAATGCTCCTGGTAATACTCCAATGATGACGGGACATTGTCCGAGAGAGCACCTTCCAGGGTCACCACACACCTACAGTCCAAAAAGGCCTACGATATGGCATAATCCTCTTTATCACGTCCGAAGCTTTCTTCTTCCTAGGATTCTTCTGAGCATTCTTCCACTCAAGCCTGGTACCAACCCCAGAACTAGGCGGCCAATGACCCCCAGCGGGCATCAAACCGCTCAACCCCATAGAAGTCCCGCTACTAAACACAGCCATCCTCCTAGCTTCGGGCGTAACTGTCACATGAGCCCACCACAGCATCACAGAAGGAAACCGAAAACACGCTATCCACGCCCTAACATTAACAATCCTCCTAGGGTTCTACTTCACTGCCCTACAAGCAATAGAATACCATGAAGCCCCATTCTCAATTGCTGACAGCGTCTACGGCTCCACTTTCTTTGTTGCCACCGGATTCCACGGACTCCACGTGATCATTGGGTCCACCTTCCTAACCGTCTGCCTCCTCCGATTAATCAAGTTCCACTTCACATCAGACCACCACTTCGGATTTGAAGCCGCAGCCTGATACTGGCACTTCGTAGACGTTATCTGACTATTCCTCTACATAACCATCTACTGATGAGGATCCTGCTCTTCTAGTATATTAATTACAATTGACTTCCAATCTCTAAAATCTGGTGTAAACCCAGAGAAGAGCAATGAACATACTCACATTCATGTTCTCCCTATCACTGGCCCTAAGTGCCATCCTAACCGTGCTAAACTTCTGACTCGCCCAAATAACCCCCGACTCAGAAAAACTCTCACCATACGAATGCGGATTTGACCCCCTCGGATCTGCACGCCTACCATTCTCGATCCGATTCTTCCTCAGTAGCTATCCTGTTTCTTCTATTCGACCTAGAAATCGCCCTCCTACTCCCCCTACCCTGGGCAATTCAGCTACAATCCCCCCTAATAACCCTCGCCTGAACCGCAGCTATTCTATCCCTCCTAACACTAGGACTAGCCTACGAATGAGCCCAGGGGGGCCTAGAGTGGGCAGAATAATAGAAAGTTAGTCTAACCCCAAGACAGCTGGTTTCGGCCCAGCAGACTACAGCCAACCCTGTAACTTTCTTATGTCGCCCCTACACCTGAGCTTCTACTCAGCCTTCATTCTTAGCGGACTGGGGCTGGCCTTCCACCGAACCCACCTAGTTTCCGCCCTACTGTGCCTTGAAAGCATAATACTTTCGATGTTCGTGGGCTTAACAATATGATCCATCGAAAGCCAAACCCCCTCATTCGCCGCAGTACCGATCATTATACTCACCTTCTCAGCATGTGAAGCAGGCACCGGCCTAGCCATCCTAGTAGCCTCCACACGCACCCACGGCTCCGACCACCTGCACAACCTGAACTTGCTACAATGCTAAAAATTATCCTACCAACAATCATACTACTCCCAACAGCCCTACTATCCCCACCAAAATTCCTGTGAACTAATACTACCATATACAGCCTGCTAATCGCCGCTCTCAGCCTCCAGTGACTAATCCCAACCTACTACCCCTACAAATTCCTGTCCGATTGAACAGGGATCGACCAAATCTCCTCCCCCCTACTAGTACTATCCTGCTGACTCCTCCCACTTATAATCATAGCAAGCCAAAACCACCTCCAAGAAGAACCCCTGCCACGAAAGCGAACATTCATTTCAACCCTAATTATAGTCCAACCGTTCATCCTCCTGGCCTTCTCCACCACAGAGCTGGCACTATTTTATATCGCATTCGAGGCCACACTTATCCCAACCCTGATCCTAATCACACGATGAGGAAGTCAACCCGAACGCCTCAGTGCCGGCACCTATCTTCTATTTTATACACTAGTAAGCTCACTGCCCCTTTTAATCACAATTATGCACCTGTACGTAAAAATCGGCACTCTGCACCTACCGACCCTAGAACTAACCCACCCAACCCTATCCACCTCATGGACAAGCATTCTATCAGGACTAGCACTGCTTATAGCGTTCATGGTAAAAGCCCCCCTATACGGCTTACACCTTTGACTGCCAAAGGCCCACGTAGAGGCTCCCATCGCAGGCTCAATACTCCTCGCCGCTCTTCTACTGAAACTAGGGGGCTACGGAATCATACGAGTCACCCTACTTATGGGGCCACTATCCAACCTCCTCCACTACCCTTTCCTGACCTTAGCCCTATGAGGCGCCCTAATAACCAGCTCAATCTGCCTCCGACAAACAGACCTGAAATCACTAATCGCCTACTCATCCGTCAGCCACATAGGGCTGGTCATCGCCGCAGGAATAATCCAAACCCACTGATCATTCTCGGGAGCAATAATCCTAATAATCTCCCACGGGCTAACCTCCTCTATACTATTCTGCCTGGCCAACACAAACTACGAACGCACACACAGCCGGATCCTACTACTCACACGAGGCCTCCAACCCCTACTACCCCTCATAGCCACCTGATGATTATTAGCCAACTTAACAAACATGGCCCTCCCCCCAACAACAAACCTTATGGCAGAGTTAACCATTATAATCACCCTATTTAACTGATCCGCCCTCACAATCATCCTAACAGGAATCGCCACCCTACTAACCGCATCATACACCCTATTCATGCTGCTAGTCACCCAACGAGGCTCAATTCCCTCTCACATCACATCCATTCAAAACTCAACCACACGAGAGCACCTGCTCATAACACTCCACATCATTCCGATGTTCCTTTTGATCCTCAAACCCGAACTAATCTCTGGAGCCCCCTTATGCAAGCATAGTTTAAATCAAACATTAGGCTGTGATCCTAAAAATAGAAGTTCAAACCTTCTTGCCTGCCGAGGGGAGGTTAAACCAACAAGAACTGCTAATTCTTGCATCTGGGCTTTAAACCCCAGCCCCCTTACTTTTAAAGGATAACAGTAATCCGCTGGTCTTAGGAGCCATCTATCTTGGTGCAACTCCAAGTAAAAGTAGTGAATACGACCCTACTCATTAACACCCTCACACTCCTCACACTAACTATCCTCCTGACTCCAATCATCCTCCCGCTCCTCTTCAAGGGCTTTAAAAACACCCCCCTCACTATCACCCGCACCGTAAAAGCTGCATTTCTAACAAGCCTAGCCCCAACAACCGCATTTATCTACTCCGGGCTAGAATCCATTACCTGCCACTGAGAATGAAAATTTATTATAAACTTCAAAATCCCCCTAAGCCTAAAAATAGACCAGTATTCAATAACATTCCTCCCCATTGCCCTATTTGTAACATGGTCCATCCTACAATTCGCCATATGGTACATGGCCTCCGAGCCATATGTGACAAAATTCTTCACCTATCTACTGACATTCCTAATCGCCATGCTACTTCTAACAACCGCAAACAACATATTCCTCCTATTCATCGGCTGGGAAGGTGTAGGGATCATATCCTTCCTCCTCATCGGCTGATGACAGGGCCGAGCAGAGGCCAACACTGCCGCCTTACAAGCCGTAATCTACAACCGAGTTGGAGACATCGGCCTAATCCTGAGCATAGCATGGCTGGCGTCAACCTTCAACACCTGAGAAATTCAACAAGCCGTACACCCCGACCAAACCCCCATCCTCCCCCTCCTAGGGCTAATCCTCGCCGCTGCAGGAAAATCCGCACAATTTGGTCTACACCCATGACTGCCCGCAGCCATGGAGGGCCCCACCCCCGTATCCGCCCTATTACACTCCAGCACCATAGTAGTAGCTGGGATCTTCCTACTCATCCGCATACACCCACTACTAGCCTCCAACCAAACAGCCCTAACTGCATGCCTATGCCTGGGCGCCCTATCAACCCTATTCGCCGCCACATGCGCCCTAACCCAAAACGACATTAAAAAAATCATCGCTTTCTCAACATCCAGCCAGCTCGGACTGATAATAGTCGCCATCGGACTAAACCTCCCCCAACTAGCGTTCTTACACATCTCAACCCACGCTTTCTTCAAAGCCATGCTGTTCCTATGCTCTGGGTCCATTATCCACAGCCTTAACGGGGAGCAGGACATCCGCAAGATAGGCGGCCTACAAAAGACACTCCCAGTCACTACCTCCTGCCTAACCATCGGCAATCTAGCACTCATAGGAACCCCATTTTTAGCTGGATTTTACTCAAAAGACCTCATCATCGAAAGCCTAAATACATCCTACTTAAACACTTGGGCCCTATCGCTAACCCTTCTAGCCACAGCATTCACTGCAACCTACAGCATCCGCATAACCCTTCTAGTCCAAGCTGGACAAACCCGTATCCCCCCAATCACACCAATAAACGAGAACAACCCACTAATCACCGCCCCCCTAACTCGCCTTGCCCTAGGCAGCATCATGGCAGGAATACTAATCACCTCCTTTATCACACCAGCCAAAACACCCCCAATAACCATACCCCTCATCACCAAAACTGCTGCCATCCTGGTAACAGTCCTAGGAATCATCCTAGCCCTCGAACTCTCGAACATAACACACGCCCTCACCCACCCTAAACCAAGCCACCTCATAAACTTCTCCTCCCTGCTAGGCTACTTCAACCCCCTGGTCCACCGATTCTGCTCCAAAACCCTGCTAGAAAAGGGGCAAAACATCGCCCTACACCTGATCGACCTCTCCTGGCTCAAAAAAATGGGGCCAGAAGGCCTCGCCGAACTACAGGTAGCTGCAAGCAAAGCCGCAACCCTGGCGCACACCGGACTTATCAAAACCTACTTAGGATCCTTCGCCCTATCCATCCTAGTAATAATCCTGACCACACAGACCTTCTAATGGCCCCAAACATCCGCAAATCCCACCCCCTACTAAAAATAATCAACAACTCCCTAATCGACCTCCCCGCACCCTCTAACATCTCCGCTTGATGGAACTTCGGGTCTCTGCTCGCTATCTGCTTGGCCACACAAATCCTAACAGGCCTCCTGCTAGCCATGCACTACACCGCAGACACATCCCTTGCCTTTTCCTCAGTAGCTAACACATGCCGAAACGTCCAATACGGCTGACTCATCCGCAACCTCCACGCCAATGGCGCCTCATTCTTCTTCATCTGCATCTACCTGCACATCGGACGAGGCTTCTACTACGGCTCCTACCTGTATAAAGAGACCTGAAATACAGGGGTAATCCTACTGCTCACTCTTATGGCAACCGCCTTTGTAGGCTATGTCCTGCCATGAGGACAAATATCATTCTGAGGAGCCACCGTAATTACCAACTTATTTTCGGCCCTCCCATACGTCGGACAGACCCTGGTAGAATGGGCCTGGGGAGGATTCTCGGTAGACAACCCAACCCTGACTCGATTCTTCGCCATTCACTTCCTACTGCCCTTTTTAATCGCAGGAATCACCCTAGTCCACTTAACCTTCCTACACGAATCAGGCTCAAACAACCCCCTAGGCCTTGTATCAGACTGCGACAAAATCCCATTCCACCCATACTTCTCCTTTAAAGACATCCTAGGATTTATCCTCATACTTACCCCTCTCATAGCACTAGCCCTATTCTCACCAAACCTTCTAGGGGACCCAGAAAACTTTACCCCCGCAAACCCACTAGTAACCCCACCTCACATCAAACCAGAATGATACTTCCTATTTGCCTACGCCATCCTACGATCGATCCCAAACAAACTGGGGGGCGTCCTAGCGCTAGCCGCCTCCGTACTAATTCTATTCCTGGTTCCCTTCCTTCACAAGTCAAAACAACGAACAATAACATTTCGGCCGCTCTCCCAGCTCCTATTCTGAACACTAGTGGCCAACCTCCTCGTCCTAACATGAGTGGGGAGCCAACCCGTCGAACACCCATTCATCATCATCGGGCAACTTGCATCAATTACCTACTTCACCATCCTCCTATTCCTCTTCCCCGCTGTAAGCGCCCTAGAAAATAAAATGCTTAACTGCTAAATACTCTAATAGTTTATACAAAACATTGGTCTTGTAAACCAAAGACTGAAGACTAACCACTTCTTAGAGTATCCCCGGGCCTCAGAAAAAAAGGACTTAAACCTTTATCTCCAGCTCCCAAAGCTGGTATTTTACAATAAACTATTCTCTGACCCTGACCCCTAAACTGCCCGAATAGCCCCCCGAGACAGCCCCCGCACAAGCTCCAACACAACAAATAAAGTCAACAACAGCCCTCAACCTGCAACCAAAAACATCCCAACCCCCCGCGAATAGAGCATGGCCACCCCACTAAAATCCAGCTGTACAGTGAACATCCCAACACTATCAACAGTAACAACCCCAAACCCCCAAGATCCAACAAACCCCCCTAACACCAGCCCCCCCAGAACCACCGCCACAAGTGCCACCGCATGTCCAACCACCCGTCAGTCCCCCCAAGCTTCAGGAAAAGGCTCCGCAGCCAGAGCTACAGAGTAAACAAATACCACCAACATGCCCCCTAAATACACCATAAACAACACCAGGGCCACAAACGAAACCCCAAGGCTCAACAACCATCCACATCCAGCCACAGATGCTAAAACCAAGCCAACTACCCCATAATATGGCGAAGGATTTGACGCTACACCTAAAACACCCACAACAAAGCAGATTCCTAGAAAAAATACAAAATAAGTCATTATTCCTGCTCGGCCACTATCCGAGACCTACGGCTTGAAAAGCCGTTGTTGTTATTTTCAACTACAGGAACAACTAAAATAGCCTAATAATGCTCTCAGGACCCCCCCCCCCATCCCCCCCCAGGGATTGCGGGGTTATTTGGTTATGCATATCGTGCATACATTTATATTCCCCATATATTTACCTATGGTCCCGGTAATGAACATCATTAGTCAACTACCCTACATGCACGGACTAAACCCATCACATGCCAACGGACATGCCCTACTTAACACACTACCCTCCCAACGAACATAGGATGAATGCCTTAACACTAACAACTCTAGCACCACATACAATCTCCCTCCGACCAGAACAAGGCCCCATGGAAGTGAATGCTTGACAGACATACTCCGCTAATATCCAGGCTCCTCCCCATTACTCATGAAGCTTCGTACCAGATGGATTTATTGATCGTACACCTCACGTGAAATCAGCAATCCTTGCACATAATGTCCGATGTGACTAGCTTCAGGCCCATACGTTCCCCCTAAACCCCTCGCCCTCCTCACATTTTTGCGCCTCTGGTTCCTCGGTCAGGGCCATCAATTGGGTTCACTCACCTCTTCCTCGCCTTTCAAAGTGGCATCTGTGGAATACTTCCACCATCTCAATGCGTAATCGCGGCATCCTCCAGCTTTTTGGCGCCTCTGGTTCCTTTTATTTTTTCCGGGGTTACCTCACAGCTGGCCCTTCCCAGTGACTTCGGGGGTCCCACAATCTAAGCCTGGACACACCTGCGTTATCGTCCTATCCTATATCTCAGGAGTTACTCAATGAGACGGTTGGCGTATATGGGGAATCACCTTGACACTGATGCACTTTGACCACATTCAGTTAATGCTCTACTCCGCAGCTCTATATAATAGGGCTATTTAGTGAATGCTCGATGGACATACCTTAAAAACAAAACCACCCCAACCACAACCCCACAATATATATATACACACAACACGAATGCATAACGATATGATCTAAATTTATTAGAGAAACTCCAGTACTAAAGACGATCTAAATCCGATGACAATCATTACTTTGACCTAACAAATATTACCCGATTAACCAGCCACCTGCCCT